TCTCCATAGGGCCCTCTTCTCTCTTCCTTCTCCGAGCTCGGGTTATGGAAGAAGGAACCGAGAAGGAGGTATCAGCAACAACTGGTTTTATTACGGGACAGCTCATGATGTTCATATCGATCTATTATGCGCCTCTGCATCTAGCATTGGGTAGACCTCATACAATAACTGTCCTAGTTCTACCGTATCTTTTGTTTCATTTCTTCTGGAACAATCACAAAAACTTTTTTTATTATGGATCTACTACCAGAAATTCAATGCGTAATCTCAGCATTCAATGTGTATTCCTGAATAATCTAATTTTTCAATTATTCAACCATTTCATTTTACCAAGTTCAACGTTAGCCAGATTAGTCAACATTTATATGTTTCGATGCAACAACAAGATGTTATTTGTAACAAGTAGTTTTGTTGGTTGGTTAATTGGTCACATTTTATTCATGAAATGGGTTGGATTGGTATTATTCTGGATACGGCAAAATCATTCTATTCGATCTAATAAGTACCTTGTGTCAGAATTGAGAAATTCTATGGCTCGAATCTTTAGTATTCTCTTATTTATCACCTGTGTCTACTATTTAGGCAGAATGCCGTCGCCTATTGTCACTAAGAAACTGAAAGAAACCTCAGAAATGGAAGAAAGGGGAGAAAGTGAGGAAGAAAGCGACGTAGAAACAACTTCCGAAACGAAGGAGACTAAACAGGAACAAGAGGGATCCGCCGAAGAAGACCCTTCCCTTTGTTCGGAAGAACAGGAAGATCCGGAAAAAATAGATGAAACGGAAGAGATCCGAGTGAATGGAAAGGAAAAAACAAAGGGGGAATTCCACTTTCACTTTAAAGAGACATGCTATAAAGATAGCCCAGTTTACGAAGATTCTTATCTTGATAGGTATCAAGATAATTGGGAATTGGGAAGACTTAAAGAAGAGAAAAATGAAAAGACTTATTTCTGGTTTGAAAAACCTCTTGTGACTTTTCTTTTCGATTATAAACGATGGAATTGTCCATTGCGATATATAAAAAATGATCGGTTTGAAAATGCTGTACGAAATGAAATGTCACAATATTTTTTTTATACATGTCCAAGTAATGGGAAACAAAAAATATCTTTTACATATCCACCTAGTTTATCGACTTTTTCGGAAATGATAGAACGAAAAATTTCTTTGTACACGACAAAGAAATTATCCCATGGAGACCTGTATAATTATTGGGTTTATACCAATGAACAAAAAAAATACAACTTGAGCAATGAATTAATAAGTCGAATAAAAGCTCTAGAAAAAGAAAAAAAAGAAAAGGGATTTCTTGTTCTAGATATGCTCGAAAAAAGGGCTAGATTTTGCAATCATGAGAATGAACAAGAATGCTTGATCAAAACATATGATCCTTTATTGAGTGGACCATGCCGTGGAGCAATAAAAAAATTTGATTTACATACAATCATGAATGATTTTTTCCCTTATATGGAAGATTCCATAAAAAGTCTTTGGATAAATAAGATCCATGAGCTACTTCCTAATAATTTCCGAGAATTTGAACATCAAAAGAATTCGCTTGATGGTGGTAAATCATTTTTTAATTATATTGTTAATTTCTTAACTTCATTTTCTTTTGAATTCACACCCGATTTTTGTTTGAAAAACTGTTCTTTATTGGCAGAACAAAGAAAAATTGATTTAGAAAGTCAAGCAAAATCTTTGCAATCTGTATTCGATATAATTACAATTGATCCAAATGATCAAACAACTAGAAATGAATCTATTGGAATAGAAGAAATCCGTAAAAAGGTTTCTCGATGGTCATATAAATTGACCAATGTTCTGGAAGAGCAGGAGGAAGAAAATGAAGAAAAATCGATGGAAGATCATGAAATTCGTTCAAGAAAAGCCAAACGTGTGGTAATTTATACTGATAATGAGAATAATACCAATTCTATTACTAATACGGATAATACTAGTAATAATGATCAATCAGAAGAGGTGGCTTTGATACGCTACTCGCAACAATCGGATTTTCGTAGGGATATAATAAAAGGATCCATGCGTACTCAAAGACGTAAAACAGTTACTTGGGAAATGTTTCAAGCAAATGTGCATTCCCCGCTTTTTTTGGATCGAATAGACAAAACATTTTTTTTTTCTTCTTTTGATATCTCTGAAATGATGAATCTAATTTTTAGGAATTCGGTTGAGAGAGAACCGGAATTGAAAATTTCCAATTTTGAGGAGGAAGAGACAAAAGAAAAGAAAAAAAAAAACGAGGAGAAAAAAGAGGAAAATGAACGGATAGCAATATCAGAAACTTGGGATAACATTATATTTGCTCAAGCAATAAGAGGTTCAATGTTAGTAACCCAATCTTTTCTTAGAAAATACATTGTATTGCCTTCATTGATAATAGCTAAAAATATTGGCCGTATGTTATTATTCCAATTCCCCGAGTGGTATGAGGATTTGAAGCAATGGAATAGAGAAATACATGTTAAATGCACCTATAATGGTGTTCAATTATCGGAAACAGAATTTCCAAAAAATTGGTTAACAGACGGTATTCAGATAAAGATTCTATTTCCTTTCTTTCTTAAACCTTGGCGAAGATCTAAAATACGATCTCATCATAGAGATCCAATGAAAAAAAAAGGAAAAAAAGAAGATTTTTGTTTTTTAACAATTTGGGGAATGGAAGCGGAAGTTCCTTTTGGTTCTCCCCGAAAACGACCTTCTTTTTTTGAACCCATTTATAAAGAACTCCAAAAAAAAATTAGAAAAATAATTAGAAAAGTAAAAAAGAATTTTTTTTTCGTTCTAAAAGTTTTTAAAGAAAAAAAAAGATGGGTTATCAAAATAGTTCTAGTTATAAAACAAAAAATGAAGGAACTTGAAAAAGTAAACCCCATTTTCTTATTTGAATTGAGGAAGGTAAAAGTATATAAACCGAATGAAAATGTAAGAGATTCTAAAATAAATAATAAGATTATTCGCGAATCAACCATTCGAATTCGATCCATGAATTGGGAAAATTACTCACTCATAGAAAAAAAACTAAAGGATCTTGCTGATAGGACAGTCACAATCAGGAATCAAATAGAACTAGAAGGAATCACAAAAGACAAGAAAAAAATAGTTCTAACTTGTGATGATAAAAAATCGGAATCACAGAAACATATTTTGCAGATATTTAAAAGAAAAAAGATCCGATTTATACGTAAATTAAATTTTTTTATGAAATCATTCATTGAAAAAATATACATAGATATCTTTCTACGTATGATTACTATTTTTAGTATCAATGCACAACTTTTCTTTGAATCAACAAAAAAAATTATCACAAAATCGATTTACAACGATGAAGCAAATCGAGAAGGAATTGATGAAACAGATCAAAATACAATGAACTTTATTTCGACTATAAAAAAATCGTTTTCTAATACTAATATCAGTAATAATAATTCAAATATTTATTATTATTATAATTATGATTTATCCTCCTTGTCCCAAGCATATGTATTTTACAAATTATCACAAACCCAATTACTTAACAAGTATCACTTGAGATCTGTACTTCAATATCCCAGGACCCATTCTTTTTTTAAGGATAAAATCAAGGATTATTGTATGACACGAGGGATATTTGATTCCAAATCAAAGCAAAAGAAAATTTATAAGTCTGGAAAAAATGAATGGAAAAACTGGTTAAAGGGACATTATCAATACAATTTATCTCAGACAAAATGGTCTCGATTAGTACCTCAAAAATGGCGAAATAGAATCAACCAACGTTCTATGATTCAAAATAAAAACTCAATTAAATTTGATTCACATAAAAAAGAAAAAGACCAATTAATTCATTACATGAAACAAAATTACTATGCGGTGGTAGTGGATTCATTGACGAGTCAAAAAGAAAAATTTAAAAAACACTACAGATATTATCTTTTATCACATAAATATATGAATTATGGGAATAGGAAGGACTCATATATTTATGAATCAACATTACAAGTAAAAGGAGACAAAGAAATTCCATACAATTTCAATACACTGAAACCCGAATCATTTTATGTATTGGTAAGTATACCTATTAGTAATTATCTAGAAAAGGAATATATTATTGCTACACATAAAAATCTGGATAGAAAATATTTTGATTGTAAAATTCTCCATATTTGTCTTAGAAAAAATATCGACATTGAGACCTGGACCAATACGCATATCAGCACCAAAATTGAGAAAAATACTAAGACTGAAAACAAAATTATAAATAAATTGAAAAAAAAAGATATTTTTTCTCTTACAATTCATCAAGGAATTAAACCATCCAATCAAAAAAAACACTTTTTTGATTGGATGGGAATGAATCAAGAAAAGGTTTATCGTACCATATCAAATCTAGAACCCCAGTTCTTCCCAGAATTTGTGCCACTCTTTGATGCATATAGGATTAAACCATGGATCATACCAATCAAATTACTTCTTTTTAATTTTTATTTCTATGAAAATATTAGTCAAAATAAAAGCATCAACATAAATCAAAAAAAAAAAAAAAATCTTCAGATATCATCTAATCAAAAAGAATATCTTAAATTAGAAAATTCCAACCAAGAAAAAAACGAACAACAGGGACAAGAAAATCTTGGATCAGATCTACGAAAACAAAACAAAAAAAAAAATGTTGAAGACAATTACGCGAGATCAGACATTAAAAAAGGTAAAAAGAAAAAACAATCCAAGAAAAAGAAGGAAGCAGAACTAGATTTATTCCTGAAAAAATATTTCCTTTTTCAATTAAGATGGGATGACTCCTTGAATCAAAGAATGATCAATAATATCAAAGTATATTGTCTCCTACTTAGACTGATAAATCCAAGGAAAATTGCTATATCCTCGATTCAAAGAGGAGAGATGCGCTTGGATGGAATGCTAATTCAGAAAGATCTAGCTCTTACAGAATTGATAAAAAAAGGGATATTGATTATCGAACCGATTCGTTTATCTATAAAAAGGGATGGAAAATTTATTATATATCAAACCCTAGGTATTTCATTGATCGATAAAATTAAGCACCAAACTAACAGAAAATGCATAAAAAAAAGATATGTTGATAAGAAGAATTTTGATAAATCCGTTGCAAGACACGGCAATATGCTTGTGGATGGAGACAAAAGTAATTATGATTTCTTTGTTCCTGAAAATATTCTATCTCCTAGACGTCGTAGAGAATTGAGAATTCTAATTTGTTTTAATTCTCGTAATTGGAATTTTTTGGATAGAAATCTAGTATTTTGCAATGAAAGCAACATAAGAAACTCTGGAAAATTTTTGAATGAGGACAAGCATTTTAATACTAATACAGATACAAATAAATTCATTAAATGCAAATTGTTTCTTTGGCCCAATTACCGATTAGAAGATTTAGCTTGTATGAATCGCTATTGGTTTAATACCAATAATGGCAGTCGTTTCAGTATGTCAAGGATATATATGTATCCACGATTCAGAATTTTTTAATAGTATATTTCCTATATCTGTGATATTTTTTGGTAGATGAAAGCCGAAAGATATACATATACGTTGTATTACATTCTGGTACATGACACGGATTTAATGGCGTATCAACTCAATTGGATCTAGGACGAAATCGGCAGAATCCTTTTAGGTACAAAGAAATCATTCTCTTCCATGAATGTAGAAATATATTTATTTTTTTATTTTATCCAAATTTAAAATTTGGATAAAATAAAAAAATAAATAGGAAAAAATCAAAATTTTTGTGTGTACTAGATTAAAATAACTGGCATAAATATTATAATTTTTATTTTTCCTGATCGATTCGGTAAAGTAAAATAAATCCATGGGAAAGAAAAAAGATAGAAAATTTTTTTATGATCAAAAATTCATTCATCTCAGTTATTTCACAAGAAGAAAAAGAAGAAAACAAGGGTTCTGTTGAATTTCAAGTATTAAGTTTCACCAGTAAGATACGTAGACTTACTTCACATTTGGAATTGCACAAAAGAGATTTTTTATCCCAAAGAGGTCTACGAATAATTCTGGGAAAACGTCAACGGCTCCTGGCTTATTTGTCAAAGAAAAATAGAGTCCGTTATAAGAAATTAATGGATCAGTTGGATATTCGGGAGCCAAAAACTAGTTAATTTAATCGTTTGAATTTTTTTTTTAATAGTTATTTTATTAGATTTTTCATTTTGATGAACCCCGTTTTGAGGAATTCGTGGAATAATGAATTAAGGAAGAAAAAATATGACTATACCGGCTACAAGAAAAGATCTCATGATAGTCAATATGGGTCCTCACCACCCATCAATGCATGGTGTTCTTCGACTGATCGTTACTCTCGATGGTGAAGATGTTATTGATTGTGAACCCATATTGGGATATTTACACAGAGGGATGGAAAAAATAGCAGAAAACCGAACAATTATACAATATCTTCCTTATGTAACACGTTGGGATTATTTAGCTACTATGTTCACAGAGGCAATAACGGTAAATGCACCAGAACAATTGGAAAATGTTCAAGTACCTCAGAGAGCCAGTTATATCAGAGTAATTATGCTGGAGCTGAGTCGTATAGCTTCTCATTTGTTATGGCTTGGACCTTTTATGGCAGATATCGGTGCACAGACTCCTTTTTTCTATATTTTCAGAGAGAGAGAATTGTTATATGATCTATTCGAAGCCGCCACAGGTATGCGAATGATGCATAATTATTTCCGCATCGGAGGAGTAGCTGCTGATCTACCTCATGGCTGGATAGATAAATGTTTGGATTTCTGCGATTATTCTTTAACAGGAGTTGTTGAATATCAAAAACTTATTACACGGAATCCCATTTTTTTGGAACGAGTTGAAAGAGTGGGCATTATTGGTGGAGAGGAAGCAATAAATTGGGGTTTATCAGGACCAATGTTACGAGCTTCTGGAATCCAATGGGATCTTCGTAAGGTTGATCGTTATGAGTGTTACAATGAATTCGATTGGGAAGTCCAATGGCAAAAAGAAGGAGATTCATTAGCTCGTTATTTAGTACGAATAGGTGAAATGGGGGAATCTATAAAAATTATTCAACAGGCTCTAGAAGGAATTCCTGGAGGTCCCTATGAGAATTTAGAAGTCCGACGCTTTGATAGAGCAAAAAATTCCGAATGGAATGATTTTGAATATAGATTTATTAGTAAAAAACCTTCACCCAATTTTGAATTGTCGAAACAAGAACTTTATGTCAGAGTAGAAGCCCCAAAAGGAGAATTAGGAATTTTTTTGATAGGGGATAATAGCATTTTCCCCTGGAGATGGAAAATTCGTCCACCCGGTTTCATCAATTTGCAAATTCTTCCTCAGCTAGTTAAAAGAATGAAATTGGCTGATATCATGACGATACTAGGTAGTATAGATATCATTATGGGAGAAGTTGATCGTTGAAATGATAATTGATACGACAGAAGTACAAGCTATCAATTCTTTTTCTACATCGGAATCCATAAAAGAAATCTATGGACTCATATGGATGTTTGTATCCATTTTTACCCTTATATTTGGAATCATAATAGGGGTACTAGTAATTGTGTGGTTAGAAAGAGAAATATCTGCAACGATACAACAACGTATTGGGCCTGAATATGCTGGTCCGTTGGGAATTCTTCAAGCTCTAGCAGATGGGACTAAATTACTTTTTAAGGAGGACCTACTCCCATCTAGAGGAGATATTCGTTTGTTTAGTCTCGGACCGTCTATAGCGGTCATATCAATTCTACTAAGTTATTTAGTAATTCCTTTTGGATACCGCCTTGTTTTAGGTGATCTCAGTATAGGTGTTTTTTTATGGATCACCATTTCAAGTATTGCCCCTATTGGGCTTCTTATGTCAGGATATGGATCGAATAATAAATATTCTTTTTCAGGTGGTCTACGAGCTGCTGCTCAATCTATTAGTTATGAAATACCATTAACTCTATGTGTCTTATCAATATCTCTACGTGTGATTCGTTGGAACATGAACTTTTACCTCTTTCCTAGAAATAAATAAAGAAAAGAGGTTGAATTTATTGAATAGATATTTTTTTTATTCATCGATGAGTTAAACCAGATAGTTATATGAGTGAAACAAAACAGCTTATAAATTTGCAGTAAGAAGAGAAAATCTCATTCCCTATGTACAAGAATGAAATTAAAGTAAACATAAGCAGTGTAAACTGTTTACCCCAAGATTGAGATTCTTTGATTAGTCATCATATCTTGAAGCGGGTGCAAAAGATCAACTGTATGGAGTTTCCACTACTGTCTTGTATGTATTAACATACCGGGGATCAATCAAAAATCGGTGGACAGTTAGGAACACCAAGGTACACAAAGGATTAGTAATGGGGATAATGTAAGGTATCAAAAAAAGAGATATTTCTGCATAAAACGAATCATAATAAGGGCTTTAAGTTGGTAGAAATGATCAAGAAGTATCTCCCTACGATTCCGATCTCGAGTATGCTCCTATTCACTGATTAAAGAAATGACTATCAAGAACGAATTAATCCTTTATTTTTTTTTCTAAATACCTTCTTTTCTTCTGAGACAGAAGAACAGGAACAAAAGAAATGGAATGCAATAATCGAATGAATGAATAAAAATTTTTATAAAATAAAAAAGGATCTTTATTTATTCTTTCTTTCCTATATCCGTATTCATACATATGGAATTCTTATCATTATTCATGAACTAATGCCTATATATATATTGATAACGAATATTTTATTGAAAGATTAAGTTATTACCGAACAAAGAAAAATTATCATTATAAGGATGAGATCAATTCGGAAGCACTTTTTTCTTATTCTAGCAGACAGAATTCCATTGGTCTAATTTGGGACTCTCCGATGTATCTTTATTCGATCTATCCTCCAAAGAGGGTGAAAATACCGAACCAGTCCTTACATTTATTTTTGGCCATAGAGGAGCCGTATGAAGCTGAAGTTTCATGTACGGTTTTGTAATAGCGATGGGAACAGTGATGTTATTATCGACTATGATTATCTAATAGTTCAAGTACAGTTGATATAGTTGAAGCACAGTCAAAATATGGTTTTTGGGGGTGGAATCTGTGGCGTCAACCTATAGGGTTTATTGTTTTTCTAATTTCTTCTCTAGCCGAATGTGAGAGATTGCCATTTGATTTACCGGAAGCAGAGGAGGAATTAGTAGCAGGTTATCAAACCGAATATTCAGGTATAAAATTCGGTTTATTTTATATTGCTTCTTACCTAAATCTATTACTTTCTTCATTATTTGTAACAGTTCTTTACTTAGGTGGGTGGAATTTTTCTATTCCGTACATATCTATTCCTGAACTTTTCGGAATAAATAAAATGGCCGGAGTTTTTGGAATTACAATTGGTATCTTTATTACATTAGCTAAAACTTATTTGTTTCTGTTCATTCCTATCACAACAAGATGGACTTTGCCTAGGATAAGAATGGACCAGCTATTAAATCTTGGATGGAAATTTCTTTTACCTATTTCTTTAGGTAATCTATTATTGACAACTTCTTCCCAACTTGTTTCACTATAAATAAGAAAATACGATAACGATATTCCAGATTCATAACCTCTTTCAAACAAGAGAAAGAAACATCAATTTATTCCTGGATATTTACAATATGTTCTCTATGGTGACTGGGTTCATGAATTATAGTCAACAAACAATACGAGCTGCAAGGTATATTGGTCAAAGTTTCGTAATTACCTTATCCCACACAAATCGTTTACCTATAACTATTCAATATCCTTATGAAAAATCGATCACATCAGAGCGTTTCCGTGGTCGAATCCACTTTGAATTTGATAAATGTATTGCTTGTGAAGTATGTGTTCGTGTATGCCCGATAGATCTACCCGTTGTTGATTGGAGATTTGAAAGAGATATTAAAAAAAAACAATTGCTTAATTATAGTATTGATTTTGGGGTCTGTATATTTTGTGGTAATTGTGTCGAGTATTGTCCAACAAACTGTTTATCAATGACTGAAGAATATGAACTTTCTACTTCTGATCGTCACGAATTGAATTACAATCAAATTGCTTTGGGTCGGTTACCAATGTCAATAATTGGAGATTACACAATTCAAACAGTTATGAATTCGACTCAAATCAAAATAGACAAAGATAAACCCTTTGATTCAAGAACGATTACCAATTACTAAGATTTTGTTTTGATATAAAAGACCCAAGCTTTTTTTTTTTTTGTTTGGTCAGTAACTACAAATAATAACTAATAATTATTGATTGTTGAGAATTCTTCTTTGATTTAAACTGAGAATATATTTTTCGTGATGATTTCGAAATATACAATCCCCATTACTCTTTTCTCGATAATTTTATCTATATCTACATTAATCCATATAAAAAAAAGTTTTATAATTCAATTAGGAATGTATCATATACAAGAAAAAAAAAATGGGGCAACCCCTTTTCCTTTCCTGGACCATTTAGTAAGGTCATGAAATATTTCGACTTATTTATTAATTTATCATTTTAATAATGGATTTACCTGGACCAATACATGATATTCTTGTAGTATTTTTTGGATCAGTTCTTGTATTAGGAGGTCTGGGAGTAGTATTACTTACCAATCCCATTTTTTCTGCCTTTTCGTTGGGATTGGTTCTTGTTTGTATATCCTTATTCTATATTCTATCGAATTCCTATTTTGTAGCTGCCGCACAGCTCCTTATTTATGTTGGAGCCATAAATGTCTTAATCATATTTGCTGTAATGTTCATGAATGGTTCAGAATATTCCAATGATTCCCATTTTTGGACCATTGGAGATGGGGTCACTTCACTGGTTTGTACAAGTATTCTTTTTTCACTAATTACTATTATCCCAGATACGTCATGGTACGGAATTTTTTGGACTACAAGATCAAGCCAGATTATAGAACAGGACCTAATAAGTAACATTCAACAAATTGGTATTCATTTATCAACAGATTTTTATCTTCCGTTTGAACTCATTTCCATAATTCTTTTAGTTTCCTTGATAGGTGCAATTACTATGGCTCGTCAATAATAAATACTTAGAATTTAATTCTAAGATTTATAAATTCTAAATAAATAAAATAAATGAAAAGGTTTAAGGTTTTTATAAGGTTTTTAATTAAACCTATCTATTGCCAATACCTTCTTTTATTCTGTAATCGTTCTATTCTAATCAATCGAATCGGTTGAATTGTTGTTCATATTGAAATGAATCGAGATTGATAAGGAGTTAGTCAATGATGTTCGAGCATGTACTTTTTTTGAGTATCTATTTATTCTCTATCGGTATCTATGGATTGATCACAAGTCGAAAGATGGTTAGAGCACTTATGTGTCTTGAGCTTATACTCAATTCGGTTAATATCAATCTCGTAACATTTTCTGATATATTTGATAGTCGCCAATTAAAAGGCGACATTTTCTCAATCTTTGTTATAGCTGTTGCGGCTGCTGAAGCAGCTATTGGGCTAGCTATTGTTTCATCAATCCATCGTAACAGAAAATCAACTCGTATCAATCAATCGAATTTGTTGAATAATTAGTTATGATCATAAGATACATAATATCACATAGAATATTAATCTATTAGATATTATATTAAATATTTAATAATATATATTATTATATATTTAATACATATATAAAATATCAGTTTATAAAAAAATTTATATTTTATATTAAATTAAAATTTATTCCAATCTAATTTTATTAGAATTAATATGTTATTATTAATAATTTTATTATAATTATCATATTATTATATAATATCTTATATAATATCTTATATATCTTATATAATTATCTTATATAATATAATAATTAATATACTTATTTATTATTATATTATTATTATATTATAAATATATAATATTATAAATATATAAAATATATATATATATTTAGTATTGATTGAATTAATTTTCTATTGAATAATAAATATTTTCATATTGAATAAATACTTTGAATTAATATTGAAATATTGACCAATTTGTTGGTCAATTTGAATTCACATGTGCAACTCGCATGATCATGGTTGTTGAAAGAGAAATCAAAGTCTCTTGGACTTTTCTCATGAACAGATTTAGAAATATATTGATTCTTAAAATTTTGATAAACCACTGCTTCGTCTGGTGTCTACAATATAAATGTATGATTCATTTACTACTAATTTTATTTTACCAGATCGAAAATTTTTTATGCTCAAAACTGGAATTTATAGATCCAATGTCACATTCAGTAAAAATTTATGATACATGTATAGGGTGTACTCAATGTGTACGAGCCTGCCCCACAGATGTATTGGAAATGATACCTTGGGACGGATGTAAAGCTAAGCAAATTGCTTCCGCACCAAGAACCGAGGACTGTGTAGGTTGTAAGAGATGTGAATCCGCCTGCCCAACAGATTTTTTGAGTGTCCGTGTTTATTTATGGCATGAAACAACT